AATAAGAAGATTGTTTACGAATAAAAACTAATAAAAATTCACATTCAAATATATAAGAATTGTATAGGAACCGAAATAATCTTTTATTTTCTTTTGAAAAACGGTAAATAGATTTCTTCTGAGAAATGAGAAGACTATTCCAATTATGATATTCGTGAAGAAAAAATCGCAATAAATGTAAAAAAGGAACATCCTGAATCCAGCATTGAAGAATTTGAACCAAGATTTCCATATGGATGGGATGGGGTATTAGTATATCTGAGACATAATTTAAATGCGATAATTTGTCCTCTAAAAAGGGAAAAATTGAATGAATTGATCGTAAATTATGATATTTTGGTATTTCTTTTTCTTCAAAATAAGATACTAATCTCAACGAGAATGGAATTTCTACAATAATTGCAAAACTTTCTGATATCATTTGAGAATAAAAATGAGAATAAAAAAAATTGTTGTGTCCAACGAATCGATTTTGGTTAGAATCATTAACCAAAGAAATCAAAGAATTCTGTTGATAGATTCGAGTAATTAAACGTTTTACAAGTGCTAAACTAGATTTATTGTCATAACCAAAAACTTCCACAGGTTCGTAAAAAATCGAACCATTTAAACCACGATTATGAGCAAGTGCATAAATATACTCCTGAAAGAGTAGCGGATATAGGAAGTGTTGTTGCCGAGGTCTATACTTTTCTAAATATCCTTGTAAGTCTTCCATTGACTTAGATTTTTTCTACTTGACTTGAACCAGAAACGGTAAGCATTTCTTGGGTAATCAAATTATACATAGTGCAATATGGTCAGAACAGGGTATGTATGGAAAAAATATATACCCCGGAAACAGGAAGTCCAATCAACAGATCTTTTTTTCTTTTCCCCTAGATTTATCTTCTTTATTTTATAATTACTAGAGGTTCAAAAATCTTTTATTTTTGCAACCCTATCGCTCTTTTGACTTTGGAACAGATTCTTTTTGTCAGTATACTGTTTCTTTTACACATTCATTTCCAATCCATAATAGAGAATAGTTAGGATTTTTTTAAAGAAAAAAAAAAGAATCAAAGGACCACTCACAGGAGAACCCTTCCCCGCATCAGGCACTAATTTTTTTTTAACGTCTAATTAGATCGGGTAATTATTCAAATTAAGAATAGAAGCTCGTTGCTTTTTTTTACTAGAATTGGAGCCGTAAGGCTCTATCCATTTATTCACTAGACCCAAATGTAAATGTGAATTTCTTTTGGAGTAAGACAAAATAAAAAACAATTTTTGAATGATCCGGTAAGGATCAACTCAAAATTCTACTAAAAAAAAAAAAATAAGAATATTAAAGAATATAATAAGAAATTCCATTTTCTTCTTATTATTACGACATGCTGTTTTTTCCATCCATTACCTTTCAGGATCAGTCGCGGTTTTATAGACTCTACCAATAGTCTGGACGAATTCGTTGCTTCATCCAAATGTGTAAAAGATCATAGTCGCACTTAAAAGCCGAGTACTCTACCGTTGAGTTAGCAACCCAGATAAATATGATATGTAGATACGATCGAAATTAAAAAAAAAAAATGGAATTGCACTGTACAACTACGTCAAAACATTGAACTAACAAGAAATAGAAAGGAAAGATTTTATGATCAATTATAAACAGCAAAATAGAAAAACGAGTGGATCGGATTAAAAAACAACAGATTCCCAATAGAAATATCAAAATTTAGAGACCACACGTTTTCTCAAAATTTTTGATTTTCGTTAAGAAAATACATCTTGTATAACAGTAAATCCGGCAAACCCATCATTTGACTGAAGTAAAGGAAAAACCAATAGAAGTCGGAATAAACAGATCCATTTATCTACGCTCGAATTATATTTGAGCGATACAACATTGTCAATATGGTTGCGAAAACAAATTAATTAATTAAGTAAATCAAATAATGATTTGTGTTGGATTGGCACAACATAAATAAGAAATTTAGATGAAAAAAAAAAATAAAATAAAGAAAAGATAGAGAAAAAATGTCGGGTTTATTCAATCAATAAAGATACAATAAGCAAGGTTTGTCCTTTGTTTGTTGGTGGATTCCCACAACAAGAAAAAAGATAAATAAATAAGTATGAATAGACCGAGAAAAGAGCAAATTTTGGGTAAATAATTACCCAAAATAGATACTAGTTTCTTTTTCTCCTTTTTTTTCTTTACGAAGTTTTTTCTTTAAATAATTCTGCCTTCCTTAAAATATCATGAACAGTTCCTGTAGGTTGAGCACCTTTTTCAAGGAAATAACGAATAGCAGGAACGTTTAAATAAGTTTGATTCTGTATCGGATCGTAAAAACCCACTTTTCGAAGATCTTTTCCTTCTCTTCGAGATCGAACATCAATTGCAACGATTCGATAGATCGCTCATTGGGATAGATGTAGATAAACAATACCCCCCCCCCCCTAGAAACGTATAGGAGGTTTTCTCCTCATACGGCTCGAGAAAAAATGATTCTAATATTTCTGTATATAATAACAAATAGATCCATAAAATCATGAATTTATGATTTGAGTCGTTTTTTGTTCTTATTTACAGAATAAAAGAAATATCATTCGTACTCATAACTCAAGTTGGGTAATTCTGAAAAAGTTCGAAGATAAATCCTTAGACATTTCTTGAGTCGTCTCTAACCTATTTTATTTGTCTCGTCTCGAATCTATTTTTCCTCTTCATTATAATAAAATGATTGAGACAATTGAAAATAGTGTTTTCTTGTTCCGGAATCCTTTCTCTTTACTTTGTAAAATCATTGGGTTTAGACATTACTTCGGTGATCCTTACTCCTTTTCAAAATGGCAGCAACATACCTTTTGTTTTTTGTTATTTCTTTCTATGCTATGGAAAGATAATATGAACGATTAATTCCCCTTGTAATATAATAATACACTTTTCATTTTAATCGAAAAAGTTTTACCAATTCCCACAAATTTGACTTTTTTATTTCAAACTTGTTTGAATTTGAACTCTTTGATTTCAATATTGAGGATATACTTACGAAGTTCGTCTAACTTATTAATTGTTACTAACCCTAGATTCTTCCCCCCGATAAATGAATCAATACTTTTTGCTCGAGCTCCATCATGTACTATTCCTATTTACCAACCCAACACAAATTAGGTTTCTAGCAGGAACAGAACAAACTATGTCGATTCAAGAGCATCTTCATTCCTATAGAAAATGGTGGATGTAAGAATCCACAACGAATCATGTCCTTCAAGTCGCACGTTGCTTTCTACCACATCGTTTCAAACGAAGTTTTACCATAACATTCCTCTAATTAAATTTCTAACCGGTATGGAATTGATTCAAGATAGAATCATGAATAGTCATTGGATCAACGGTATATAATACTTTCTATGTATCTATGGATAGATAAATAGTTATCTAGAAAAGTCTTAGAAAAGATTTAAGTCCCATATTCTTGAAAAAGATAAAAAAAAAGACGAAAAATGGGTTTACTTAAGTATTATTTACATCTTCAACAGATTGTTCGGGATGGTGAATCATGAAAAGGACCCTGTTTTTCTCGAACAAATAAATTCTAAACCTCAAAGGAAAGGCTCTTAATAGATTTCCAGTTCCGGAACTTAGTTATTAACCAAATATAAGCTATTTCGATGACGCGAAAAGGTCGCAAGAATCTAATCTTTTCGTATCCATCATATACAACGAACGATTGGTACCAGAAGTAATCATGAATATTTAAAGAATCACAGACCCTTTTGATTTGAAAGGGCCGCTGTTTTTGAAATAGAACAATAACAATACATAATATATTATATAGACGGATTTTGTTTTACTTGAGGTTCAAGAATCTTTCCGCCAATTCTATAAAATCAAGTAAATGGAATATATAAATTTTCATCCATCTAACCGTTACATTATATTGATTTCCAATTATTCATTTGAATAAGCTGAAATCCAAAAAAAGAAAATGGGATCCAGATCAATTCGTTTTTCCTATTTTTTTGCTTCGAAGTTTTAAGACGAACGATGAAATGCGATTAATACCAAAAACTACGTAATCTTTAGTCTGCACATAAATATGGAATACACCTTTTATTTTCTTTAGGAATTCCTTGGGGCATGGAATAGAAAAAAGGTCTTTTTTCTATTTCAATTCAGAATACACCATGTAATAATTCCCATTTCACGGATATGGAACACAAAATTTCCCTAAGTAAGTAACGTCAATATGAATATGAGTATGAGCATACTCTGAATGGAAATGATCCACCCCAAATTCTTTTTTGAATTAAGAATTCAAAGAAATATCTTTATTTCTACCCGTACACTCGATCATGTTTGTGATAAACCAAATGAAAGAAAAGAGAAAATTCTTAGAATTCTTCCTAGTGCTAGAATGTAGAACAAAAGTTTGAGTCAGATTATATCCAAATATCCAAGATTAAAGAGAAAATTGTTAAAGAGAAGAATCTTTCGTTTCTGATGGAAAGAATCTGGGACGGAAGGATTCGAACCTCCGAGTAACGGGACCAAAACCCGGTGCCTTACCGCTTGGCCACGCCCCATTTAGATTTCTATTAGACACTAATAAAGACTAATATTAATATTGGTCATTCGTCAATCCCAACCCAAATACATATAAAATACATTGTTGCTAGGATTCAACACATGTAAATATAGAATCAAAAATTATTGATCATTACATAAAATTCAATTAAGATATTGTATGAAACTATAATTCCTTGTATTCTCATTTGAGAATGAAAGGAAAGATTTTGGATTGGGGAGAGTTCGAAGAAAAAGAAGGATTTTTTGACTCGCCTTTTCATTTTTCCCTCATAAAAAAACTAAACCAAAATCAAATTTTCTAATCTACAAGAATGAAATCTTTGTTATGCTTAATATCTTTAGTTTAATCTGTATCTGTCTTAATTCTACCCTTTATTCGAGTAGTTTTTTCTTCGCCAAATTGCCCGAGGCTTATGCCTTTTTCAATCCAATCGTAGATGTTATGCCTGTCATACCTGTACTATTTCTTCTATTAGCCTTTGTTTGGCAAGCTGCTGTAAGTTTTCGATAAAATCTTTAATACTCTGCAAAATTGATGATTTATCCGAAAAAAATTCTAAAAATTGATAAGATCAGATAAGTTTTACATTATAAACCCTCCATTCAAAAATCGAAATTTTTGTATATTGAATTGAATGATCGCAGTGATAAATTTGGATCAACTTATTTCCCCGTTCTGACCTTCCAGTAAACAAGGACTTTCTAAGGACCCCACAATACCCAATAAAGGATATGCCCAAAAATTTTTGGTAATGGAGGAATCAGAATCTTTCTTTTCTTATTACAAATAAATTCGTGAAAATTACTTTTTTTTTCAAGATTCAAGAAAAGACTTCATTTTTGGGGGGGTTATGTCAAAATAGCGTATGTAAGAAAAAATAGGCAATCTATTTCCTTTTTCCAAAAAAATAATCTTGGAGATTATGTAATGCTTACTCTCAAACTCTTCGTTTACACAGTAGTGATATTTTTTGTTTCTCTCTTCATCTTCGGATTCTTATCTAACGATCCGGGCCGTAATCCTGGACGTGAGGAATAAAAAATTTGGAGTTTTTCTTTACTTTTTATATATTCCATACATTTACCTATGATGAGGATCGAAATTTTTTCACATTGGAAAGTCTGAAATAATCAGAGGAAGCGGAGAGAGAGGGATTCGAACCCTCGGTACAAATAACTTGTACAACGGATTAGCAATCTGCCGCTTTAGTCCACTCAGCCATCTCTCCCAATTCAAAATTGAAAATTTTTTAGATGATGTGACACGTGAAGTAAAAAGATTAAAAAAACCTCATTTTCTCTTTATTCTTTAATTATATAACTTTATTCTTTAATTATATTTTATTCTTTAATTATATAATTATATTATATTTATTCTTTAATAATATAATATAGTAATGATAATAATAGCAAAATAATATAATTAAAAAAATAAAAAAATATATAAATAATTAAATAAATAAAAAAGAAAAATAGATAAGATATCTACGAATTTGATCAGTAATTCAATTTAGATAATGATTTAATGATTCGAAACAGAGATCTTATCTCCAATAGAATAGATAGATATAGAAAAAAAGATCTTACTTCACTTCTTTGATTTTGTAAGATAAGGTTAAGGTTCATTCCCCCGGCCTGGTTAAGTACTGGCCGGGCCATTACTTGTTTTGTTCTGATGAATCATTTCATAGATCAAACAATTTATAATTATTTTTGATTTGATATCAAATCAAAAATAATTAAATTGTTATTGAAGCAACAACAAAGAAAATGCCCATCCCTATTCCTATGATAGAAGTGTCGTTTCTTATTATTATTAATACTATAGAAATATAGAATATGCATATTTTTTCAATTCTTATTAATTAAGTATTTTTTTTCTCAATTTACTTAATTACTTAACTGGAAAAGAACACATACGTATATTAATATTAAATTCAAAAATGAAAAAATTATATCAAAAATGAAACACACATATGTTATAACATATATAACATAACTCATTTACTTGTTCAAGGGACAAGCTTTATTTGAGATACAATTGATCTGAATTCAAATTCATAGGATCGGGCAGTTGGAAGGGAAATTGAAAATGAAAGATGCTATCTTAATTTTATCTCATTCTTTTGTTCGACAAAAGATCCATTCATATATAATAATGGAGATATGTAGCGGGTATAGTTTAGTGGTAAAAGTGCGATTCGTTCAATTAATAACTTAAATAGTTAAGGGGTCTTTCGGTTTTTTCATATTACGATCAAAAACTTTATTTCTTAAAAAGGTTTAATCCTTTTTCCCTCAATAGTATATTTGAGGAAGAATATACATTTTCACGATTTGTATCCAAGGGTCAATTTAAAATTGAATAAAAAATGGAATTATGGAGTCGCGAAGCATAATTTTTTGATTTGAATTGGATCAAATCTTCCAATTGAATGAGTATGAGTAAAGGATCTATGGATGAAGATACAAAAGTTTATTTCCAATCGTAACTAGATCTTCAATTTTTGTGTTGGAAAGGGAAGATTGAAGCCAAATAGCTAGAAAACGATAGTTTTAGTTTACTACAACCATCGGCATATTGTTTTAGCTCGGTGGAAACCAAATTCTTTTCCTCAGGATCTCTTGGGTGGAAATAGGGAACGAAGTAACTAGATTAGACGGATTTGGTAGAATCCCCTTCTCTAGAGGGATCATCTAAAAAGCGAGTAGCTTTGGATGCATTCAACAAGAAAAGCTGACATAGATGTTATGGATCTAATTTTTAATACATCGATCCTCCATAAAGGAGCCGAATGAAATCAAAATTTCATGTTCGGTTTTGAATTAGAGACGTTAAAAATAATCAATCAACGTCGACTATAACCCCTAGCCTTCCAAGCTAACGATGCGGGTTCGATTCCCGCTACCCGCTCCATATTCCT